TATACAAATAAGAGAAATAGTTCTTAATACTAATGTAATAGTTATACTAATACCTAAAATTAACGTAAGAATCTATACTATTCTCTCTAGGGAGATTGGTATAAATCTATGGTTTGAACCACAAATTTCAGAGCACTGTCCAAAGAAGATTCCGGGTCGATTTAGAGAAAAAAAAATCTGATTTAATCGACCAGGGACTGCATCAACCTTAACACCAAGAACAGGAATTGTTCAACAGTGTAAAACATCAGTTCTAGATACATAAACTGATATAGGGATGGCTATCTCAGCTTTAATTCGGTTGTCAACATCTAAAAGTCGATATGGAATTCTAGTTATATAGGCATCAAAAATTAACTCCTGCCCTCATTCATATGATCAATACCATTGATGGCCAATAGCCTTAAATCTTTTTAATACACCATGCGCTTCATCAGTTAAATATAAAAGCTGTAAGCTAGGAATAGCAAGTATTAATAATACAATGCATGGTGTAAGGGTTCAAATAAATTCAATAGATTGATTATCAATTAAAAAGCGATGTGGGTCAGTCGGTATAAAGATTAATTCAAAAAAAAAAAAAACAGCAATAGCAATAATTAAAATTAATAGAAAAGTAACATCATGGAAGAAAAGAAGATACTCTATAATAGGACTATTAGCATTCTGGAACCACATCTATTATCACCAAAGGACAAAGTGCATATACACCATTACATCAAAATGATCGTAGTTTCGTTAAATGTATGCACGTAGTGGGAGAACGGGGCCTAAATTCAATGGAATGACTGCCCATTGAAGTGCTGCATGGGAGACCCACAAATGACTTAACTAAGATAGCTAATAAAAATAAAACAGCAATAATACTCATTAATGAACCTCTAGAACTAATTACATTTCACTTTACTATATTATCAGGGTAGTCACTATAACGACGTGGTATACCTTGCAACCCAAGGAAATGTTGTGGAAAGAAAGTTAAATTAACACCAATAAACATAATTAAAAATTGAGCTTTTATTTTGCGATAATGTAAGTGAGTACCAATAATAGGAGCAAATCAAAAAGAAACACCAGCTAAAATAGCAAAAACAGCGCCTATAGATAATACATAGTGAAAATGAGCTACAACATAATAGGTATCATGTAAGGCAATATCTAAAGCTGAGTTAGCTAAAATAATACCAGTGAGTCCCCCTACTGTAAATAAGAATAAAAAACCAATACTCCAGAGCACCGGAGGTTCAGGTCATCAAGGTGAACCATATAATGTTGATAATCATGAAAAGACTTTAATACCAGTTGGAACAGCAATAATTATAGTAGCAGAAGTGAAATAAGCTCGGGTATCTACATCTATTCCAACAGTAAATATGTGATGAGCCCATACAACAAACCCCAACAAAGCAATAGCTCTTATAGCATAAATTATTCCTAAAGACCCAAAAGTATTACCTTTAGCTCTAAAATGAACAATAATTATTCTAATCATACCAAAACCGGGAAGAATTAGAATATAAACCTCAGGATGACCAAAAAATCAAAAAAGGTGCTGAAATAAAATAGGGTCTCCTCCACCAGCAGGTTCAAAAAAAGTAGTATTGAAATTACGATCGGTTAAAAGTATTGTAATAGCACCCGCAAGTACAGGCAGAGAAAGTAATAATAAAATTGCCGTTAAAAAAACTGATCAAACAAAAAGTGATAATAATTCTATTGGCTCAGTTTCTGGTTTTATATTAATTACAGTAGTAATAAAATTCGCGGAGCCCAAGATCCTGGAAACACCTGCTAAATGTAGTGCGAAAATACCTAGGTCAACAGATAGACCAGGATGGCCTAGAGAGCTCAAAGGAGGATAAACTGTTCAACCGGTACCAGCACCAGTTTCCACTAATCCCCTTATTAGCAGTATAGATAATGCTGGAGGTAGCAGCCAAAATCTTATATTATTTATACGTGGGAAGGCTATATCAGGAGCATTAAGTATAATTGGAACCAATCAGTTTCCAAAACCCCCTATTATAGTTGGTATTACAAAAAAAAAAATTATAATAAATGCATGAGCCGTGACAACAACATTGTAAATTTGATCATCGCCTAATAGACTACCTGGAGCCCCTAACTCTAGCCGAATAATAGATCTTAAGGCTGTACCTAAGAAAGCTGATCAAATACCAAATATAAAGTATAAGCTGCCGATATCTTTATGGTTTGTTGAAAATACTCATCGATTCATATCTTTTTTACAAGAAAAGTGCAAGGTGCTTAATAGAGGCAGAATTAGAAGTTCTTTATCATGACAGGATAATATTTAATATTAAACTTAACTAATTCCTCTCGTACTATAACTAATTTATTCTTAATTAGATTGAAACCGACCTGGGTCGCCCCGGTCTGAACTCAAATCACGTAAAAGATTAAAAACGAACAGTTTTATAGTTTAAACTTATAAATTTAAACCTCTTTTAGTTCAACATCGAGGTCGTACTCTTTCTAATATTAGAAATATTACGCTGTTATCCCTAAAGTAACTGTAGAAAAAATGCCTATAAGAAAGTCTCATTCTTTGTTGCCCCAACAAAGTAATCTAGCTTTTAGGGTCTTCTCGTCTTAATACTGATTCTAAGTATTTTCACTTAGAATATAAATAATTACTAAAATTAAAAGATTTTTATTCATTGACCCATTCAAACAATTCTTCAATTAAAAGACTAGTAATTATGCTACATCCAGTTAATGGCAGGGCATACTATAATTAAATAGAAAGGTTTTTGTTAAACTTTTGATAAAAAATTGAGTTAAGTATTTAGTATTAAATGATATCACAACATAATATGGTACCAATTATAATAAAAAAATATATTTAAATCATAACAGAAATAAGAAAAACTTCATTTATCGACCTTAGGTGATCGATGAATAAGGTAATAATCGATCTTATATAATCGATTTGATGTTAAATCACTGGGGATAAGGTATACTTCAACATAATATAAACTTATATATTTAGTCGTTGTGCCATAATACAAAAGGGATTGTGTTAAAATCATGTTTCGTTGATTGTGTAAAAATCATGTTTTACTTGAGTTACAATCACTTAACAGGTTTCATTTTTTTCAAAAATGCGTTTTATAACTATGCGATTTCGTCTTACAAATAAATTAGCAAAAATTGTAAATGGAATAGTATGGGATCTTGGTACACCGCAGAACATTAATATGTTCTGGAATTTTGGTTCGCTGTTGGGCCTAATACTATCAATTCAGTTAATTACTGGTATTTTTTTGGCATTACAATATTCAGCTAACTCAGATCTTAGTTTTTTTATAATTAGTCGTTTATTGCGTGATGTTAATTATGGTTGGTTATTACGTTATATTCATGCTAATGGGGCTAGCTTTTTTTTTATTTGTATTTATTTTCATATTGGCCGGGGAATTTACTATAGAGCTTATCTTAGGAAGGGTGTCTGATTTGTTGGTATTATTTTATTAATTCTTGTGATGGCAGCCGCTTTTTTAGGGTATGTTCTTCCTTGGGGCCAGATGAGGTTTTGGGGGGCTACTGTAATTACCAATTTATTTTCGGCTTTTCCATATATTGGAACCGACTTAGTTGTATGACTTTGGGGGGGATATAGGGTTGACAATCCTACTCTTACTCGGTTTTTCGCGTTCCATTATTTGGTTCCATTTATTTTAAGTGGAGCTACAGTAATTCACTTATTTTTGTTGCATAATATTGGTTCAAATAATCCTTTATCTATCCCTAGTTATGCAGAAAAGGTCACGTTTCATTGGTATTTTACAATTAAGGATTTGTTTGGTTTCTTAGTATTGGTATTCTTATTATTCATATTAGCATTATTTAACCCGGACTATTTGGGGGAACCGGATAATTATATTCAGGCTAATCCAATAGTAACTCCTGTTCATATTGTGCCAGAGTGGTATTTTCTTTTTGCATATGCTATTTTGCGTTCTATTCCTAATAAGTTAGGTGGTGTAATTGGGCTGTTTAGTTCTTTATTAATTTTGGCTACCCTCCCATATACTCACAAGCACAAGTTCAAGGGCCTACCTTGGTATCCTTTAGGAAAATTTTTATTTTGATTATATTGTGTCAGGTTTTTTTTACTTACTATTGGTGGTGCCTGACCTGTCGAGGAGCCATTTGTTGCAGTATCTCAATTTTGATCTACTGTATATTTTATATTCTTCAGTATATTATATCCTCTTTGCAAATTTTCTGATTTTATCTATTTCGGCTAATTATCTTATTAGTCTTTGCATGAGTGCGTTACTTCGCCTGTTTTATTTTGTTTTTTGCTGTTTATAAGCATAAAAATTTTGTTTTAAGTCTTCTTATTACTCTTGAGGCTTTAATTTTGTGTTTTTTTATTTTGTTTATCTTAGAATCTGATCTCTTTTTTTCCATTATTTTTATGTGTATTGCTGCCTGCGAGGCAGCTATTGGGTTGGCTAGACTCATTGGTATTATTCGTTTAACGGGTAATATCTATTTGAGTTCTATCCAGTAACCCTACCCCCCCCATGGGGGGGGTAGGGGGGGGAGCTAAAAAGTATATGCTAATACTGGGTATTAGGGGGGGGAGTTTACCAATATATGCTAAAATGAATATAGTAATTACTATATTCGGATTTAGATTAGCTTATGATCTCATGAGATTTTCTTTTTTTTGGATCTTGTTTCTGATTAGCCTTAGGGTTGTTATTTGAAGCTATTATTATATAGATTCTGAGGCATGGTATATACGTTTCATTTATATTCTATATTCATTTATTTCATCAATGATTATTCTTATTTTCTCGAGAACAATTTGCATAGCTTTAATTGGTTGGGATGGTCTTGGAATCAGTTCTTTTCTATTAGTGTTATACTATAAGAATCGACTTTCTCTTGGTAGTAGATTTATCACTGTTTTTACTAATCGACTTGGGGATGGTTTTTTTATCGCTATAATATGTTATATATTCTTAAATTTAAATTTGAGTTATTTCCTATTATTTCTATTGGGCTTAACAGCAATAACTAAGAGTGCCCAAATACCATTTTCTGCGTGACTTCCAGCTGCTATGGCAGCACCTACCCCAGTCAGGGCACTGGTGCATTCTTCCACCCTAGTAACAGCTGGGGTTTATTTGCTTCTTCGTTTTAATTTAACTGATAACTCTTATTTTTTTTGTCTTGGTACAATAACTATAGTAATGGCTGGGGTATGTGCTAATCAGGAAATAGATTTCAAAAAAGTAGTAGCTCTATCTACTCTCAGTCAATTGGGTTTGATATTTGTCGCGTTAGGTATTGACTTAAAATCTTTTTGTTTTTTTCATTTATGTACTCATGCACTTTTTAAAGCACTATTATTTATTTGTGTTGGTATTATAATTCATACATTTTTTGGTTCTCAAGAAAACCGTCAGATAGCGGGTTTTAGGCAATATATGCCTTTTGTTAGGGTTTGTGCTGTTATTTCTATACTTAGTTTAATTGGGTTCCCATTTTTAAGTGGGTTTTATAGGAAGGATTTAGTACTAGAAAGAATATATAACACCAATATTAATCTTCTGTTATGTATTTTTTATTATATTGGGATCATACTGACTTGTGCTTATACAATTAAGATATATTTCTTTAGAAATGTATTATGATCTGGTGTTTCAATCTCTACTATAACTAGTGGTGCCCAAATATTTAATACTCTTCTGCCTCTATTTATCTTATCTGTTTCCGCTATTATAGCTGGGTCAGTAATAAGTGGATACTATTTAATTGATATCAATATTTTCTCAATAGATAAACTTCTTCCCTTATTTTTTTTGTTATTAGGTTCAGGTTTAGTTTATTCATTTGTAAGAGCTAAATATAGTTCCCTTAAAGATATAACGCGATATTTAGCTAAACCTTATTCTGTTGATAGAATTGATTATAATTGGGTTGAGTTTAGCTTTGGTCCTTCTATTCTAGTAATATTATTTACTAGAGTTAACCATTGGGTGGTGTCCTTATTCTTCTTTTTATTATTGGTTTTACTATAATCTTGAACATCCAAAGTTCATATTGTTGCAACTATGACCGTTTTTATTGCTTCATTAATTCTTTTTAATACTTCTCCTTTAGTTCTTGGTTTCTTTTTTTTGTTATTACTAGTCTGCGCTATAATAAACTCTCTGTTTATTAGACCCTGATTAGCATTTATTTTATTACTCGTTTATGTCGGGGGTTTGATAGTATTATTTATTTATTGTCTTTCATCTTTGAAGATTACTCATGGTTTTTTTTTAAGATTTTTTCTTACCTTTTTACTTACTTCTTACTTTGTTTCTTTTGATGTAGGTGGTTTCCCTTTTGAGTTGTATTTAATTTTTTCTATTCTAACGGCTTTAGCTATTGTTTTATTTGTGGTTATACTAATTGTGGTTAACCTAGTAGATCCTAATGCTGGTGCATTAAAGGCCCAATAGATGATATTTGTTCTTTTTCCAACAATTCCATTATATTTATTTCATACTAATTTCAATCAGATAATTATTGTTATTTTAACACTTTGGGTTTTCCAGACTATATATATCGAGAATGAGTGGTTAATACATTTCCTAGTGTTTGTTTTATTTTTATCAGTCATTTTTTTTTTCTTGTCTGATAAGTGAATGATTTTTTATGTATTGTTCGAATTTAGATTAGTCCCCATTTTCCTTATTATTTTATTTTTTGGTTATCAACCCGAGAAATTAATAGCAGGTCAATACTTATTACTCTATACTATTATTACTAGCTTACCTTTATTACTATATATTATTAAGTTGCCTGTATTTATTTACACTCTCTCTTATGGAAATTCAGCTGTTTTATTTCTTGTTATAACGGCTGCTTTTATAGTAAAGACCCCAATATATTTAGTTCATATCTGGCTACCTAAGGCACATGTCGAGGCTCCTGTCTGCGGTTCAATAGTCTTAGCGGGTGTTTTATTAAAAATGGGATCCTGAGGTCTAGTCATCATAGCTCCATTTACCTTGTCTAATTTATTTACTATATATATTAGAATTAGACTCTTAGGTTCAATTTTTTGTAGTTTAGTTTGCTTACGGAGTTGAGACATAAAGAGTCTAATTGCTTATAGGTCTGTTGTTCATATAAGATTGATTACTTATGGTGTTTTTAGTGGTTATGAATTAGGTCTTAAGTGCGCTTTTTTAATGATTGTTGCACATGGGGTAGTTTCACCTCTTTTATTCGCCTTTGCTTATGATATTTATTGTTCTAGTCATAGTCGCTTAGTTAATAGAAATAAAGGCCTTTTAAAAGAACCTATTTCCGTTTTCTTTTTATTTATGCTTCTAGCCGTTAATTTTGGATTGCCTCCTTCTGTTAATATCTGAAGTGAGATCCTTGCTATATTTAGATTGATTCAAATAAGATTTATTTTAGTGCCTGGAATTATTCTATCATTGTTGGTAGGTTTTATTTACAATATTTACTTATACGTAAGTCTAACACAACAGAAGGAAACTTTTTATGAGATTGATAATTTGTATGTTTTCCCGCACATTAGGGGGGTTCTGGTGGCATTTATGTTGACTCTAGCTTTAAGCTTTTTTTAAAAAAAATAAAAAAAATGAACTCCAATTTCCATTAGTGTTACTTTGTTACGACTTTCTCCAGTATTAAGTGGAGGTGACGGGCGATATGTACAGACACAGACTATTTCTATCATGAAATATACTTATTTATCCTAGTCTCTCAAAAAATCTCTAGAGAAAAGCATTAGGGCTTGATAAATTCAAAATCGCTTTAGAAACTCACAGCAATACACTACCAAAACTAAATAAAATAGCGGGTTATCTTAGATCAAGAGCCTAAATAAAAGGTGTCCTGCCACGTCTTTTAAGTTTTTAACTGCTTAATATTGCTATAGACAAATACAGAGGTATCTAATCTCTTTTTATTTACAGCCTTAAAAATTTTATTAAATATTAATACTAATAGTACAATAGAATTACTATAGTATAACAGGAGGACAGGTATAGCCGCGGATGCTGGCACATGCTTAACCCCTAAAAAATAAATTCTGAATAATTAAAGCTCAATTCTCGACAAGAGACCGATGAATTTAAATGAATTAAGTTTATTGTCCAAGACAGAAACTTATAGGATTTACCATTTTTGAGGTATGAACTCATTAGCTTATGTTTAGCTTATATAAGTACTTAATATCCCCATCAATAAATTGAAATGAAAAGGAAAATTCAAACTACATCAACAAAATGTCAATATCATGCCCTAGCTTCAAAACCAAAATGGTGTTTTTTTCTAAAGTGAAAGTAGATATGCCGGTAATATATAACCGAAATAAAGGTTGTTCCAATAATAACATGAAAACCATGGAAACCGGTAGCAAGATAAAAACAAGATCCATATACTCTATCAGCAATAGTAAATCTGGCAACCTTATATTCAAAGCCCTGTAATAGTGTAAAATATACTCCTAAACAAATGGTTGCAAGAAAGGCATTACAAGTATCAGTCCAATACCCCGCTAAAATACAATGATGAGCTCAAGTGATAGTCACCCCACTACTAAGTAGTACAACTGTATTCAGAAGCGGGACAGAAAAAGGATTAATACCTTGAATACCAACCGGAGTTCAGACAGCTCCAATTTCAATGGAAGGGCTGAGAGCAGAGTGGAAATAGGCCCAAAAGAAAGCCAAGAAAAAAAACACTTCTGATAAAATAAATAAAATCATACCTAAACGTATACCAGACTCCACCTTTGCGGTATGTTTCCCTTGAAAGGTAGCCTCACGAGTAACATCACGCCACCATTGTACTATAGTAAGTAAAATAAGGAAAAATCCCAGATACATAAGGTATTGATCATATTTATTAAAATAGGCAGCTATACCGGCCGTAAAACAGAATGCACCAATAGAACCAGTCAGTGGCCATGGGGAAGCATCGACGATATGAAAGGGATGCTTAGTCATTTAATCCCGCCACAAGAGATCTATAACTATATTGGAAATATTATTTCTTTGAGAATATCCCAACTACTAATGGTAGAACCAGAATAGGGCTCACATTAGTAAGACTGTAAACAGGATTAATTATTAGCCGAATATAGCTAATAATAGCAATACTATTACCTATAAGAAGAGTTGCTGATATTAGAAATCTAAGAATATATAAAGCCTTCAACTTAATCCAAAATCCAGTAAATGGCGGAATTCCTGCGATATTGCAGATAGCTAAGGTAAAGCTAGGATTACAACTCTTAATAAAATAAATAACAGGGATTAATATCAAAAAGTATAAGACAATAAAATAAAAAAAAATAAAACCATACAAAACAGCAATTCACCCTAATTGAATAAACCCCGATACTATTAAAAGAACTATTAAAAGAAAAACCGGTTCACTTATCGAAGCAATAGGATAAGCACCAAATCAAACATTAAAAAGCGCAAAAAATTTAATATCAATAAAACAAGAGAATATTATTACCAGTGGGGCTAATTTCTGTCAAGTTAAAAATAAAAATAAAAATGGAGGTGCTAAACAATAAATAACATCTCGGACCCAAAAGTGAACAGGAATTATTCCAAGCTTAAAAAGAATACCTAAAGACATTACCATTACTTGATTGGACAACCCAGCAAATAAAATTAAAAGCCTACCCGTAGATTGGACTACATAGTAAAGCATAGCACATTTTTTAGAATTAACTTTAATTATTGCTAAACCCAAAAAACATATTATATTTAATTCCAAACCTAACCAAGCAATAGGAGGATAATTAGAAGAAAAAACAATAAAAGTACCAATAAAAAGGCCCCTAAGCATTAGCTTTAACGAAAATAAAGTACTATAACTCTAATTAAAAGCTAGATGATTCAATCTAAGCCACCATAAAACCATTCATAAAATAGCCCAACTAATAATAAAGAAAGGAACCAAATTATATAATAACCACAAAAAAAAAAGGGGAGGATCAAAGTAACTTCAATATCAAAAACCAAAAAAATAACAGCTAGCAGAAAAAATTTAATACTAAAAGGCATACGAGTGTTACCAACAGGATCAAAACCACATTCAAAGGGAGAGGATTTCTCCATTAGATTAATAATTTTAAACCTAAAAACTAGACATGCAATAAGAACACATGTAAGAAAAATACTAACCACAAAATATGTACCCATATATAGCATCTTAGCTTCTAATAAGTGACTTTCAAAGTCACGAAATGCTAAACAGAAAGAAAAATAACCCTAAAATAAATAATGAAAAAGGTAATAAAGTCTTTCATGATAAATATATCAATTGATCATACCGAAAACGTGGCAATGTTGCACGAGCCCAAACATACAAAAACGAAATCAGAAAAAAAAACAGTATCAAAGAAAAAATTCCCCTGCAAAAACTGATTATAGCACAGAAAAAGGATATAAATAGAATTGATATATATTCAGCTATAAAAATAATTACAAATAAAACAGAGCTAAACTCTGTGTTAAATCCAGAAACCAGTTCACTTTCCCCTTCAGCAAAATCAAAAGGCCTTCGATTAGCCTCAGCTAAAATGCATACAGCTAACACAAGCCTAATTATTGCCCTAATATAACACACACCTACAATACTGTAGTTTATATTATAATATAAAAAAAAAATATGAAAAATAACAACAGTAGTTATAGTTACCTCATATGAAATTGATTGAGCAACAGCACGGACAGAACCAAGAAAAGCATACTTTCTATTAGCACTTCAACCTCTACCTAAGATACCATAGACGGAAAGCCTTCCAATAGCTAAAATCATAATCACTGCTACCGATAAGTGAATGGATGTATTAGGTAAACAGGCTCATAGTGTTAATGGCAAGAGTATAATAATAAATATAACACCAAAGAATAAACCTTTCGACGAAAGAAAAGGTACATTATTCTCCTTTGTTATAAGTTTAATAGCATCAGCAAAAGGAGTAAATAACCCTATAATAGCAGGCTTATTAGGACCCTTTCGTAATTGAATATACCCAAGTACTTTACGCTCTATCAATGTAAAAAAAGCCACAGCAACTAATACAAGTAATAT